AGAAGAGAATCGTTGGTTTGACCGACGGACTACGTGGGAAATACGAGATCTAGGCAAGCCACTACACCTTCGGTGCCTTTCCCTTTTTCGATAGAAGAACTACTTATCTTCTCTTAGATAGCGGTCGATCGGTTCGCATCTATGGTCAATCAATAGGTCTGCGAATCTATTCTTCTATACGATAAATCGCCATCTCGTAGCACCACCACGACACCGATTCTTTTTCTTTTTCCGAGCCCCCCATGCCAGTATGATGAATGAGTGGAAAGATCTTTATAGAAGTCCCTGTCCGAAAAAACCAAAGAGTTAGTTTCTATAATACATATATATATAGGGGGGAACCGCTAGTTTTTTCAGAAAAGACTTGCCCCGAGTGACTAAGCGCGAGACGAGACATAACATAAGGGGCGAATCTACTCTTCGTAGAATCGACCATAGGATATCTTATTTTTTCAGTATATTTGCATGCCCCTACTAGTAAGAAGGTGTTCCCGAAAGGGGACGAAACCTGTCTAAGATCCGCTTAGTAGCGCGTGAACAGAACACGTAGCCGAAGCGGAACTCAATATTCAACCAACCGACCGTGCATTTCTATTTCATGAAAAAAAGCGGTCTGCAAAGATATATCCCGATCTCTTAACACGTGGGCTCAGTGATGCTAGTGGATACTGTCCATACAGAATCATCTCCAGCCGCGATGAAAGAGAGTGAATGGTGTGGTACATGAATTGTACAACCAATGCTTTCTATCAATCCACGCAGAAGAATTCTTTCTAGAACAAATATGTCAATCCAGATAGTTAACGGTACAACCGGTTATCAATTGACATGTCTTCAATATCCCTATTCTCATCTTCCAGTTTTCAACCATAGGAACATACCACGGGGAGTTCTTCCGGTAGTTTACTTGCGGATCAATGTCATTGGACTTCGCTATAAAGTCTTAGTTTTGCGCATTCGGAGAAAGGTCAGACACAAGAAAGGGCTTTCGTCGACCTCTGAAAAAGTCAGAAAAGAGGCTTCGGTAAGCAGCAGCCCCAACAAGTGGTCCATGCAGTCAAAGCATCGGCTTGCATGCCAAAGGATTCCTCTTTGGTTTGGAGCTGTAAGCAGCCCTCACAGTCCAGTGGTAACCCGAGAGGTCAGTCAGGTCAGGAAATACAGCCCGATCAAGTGAGGCCGGAAAGACAGGCTAGTGGACTCCTCTGTCCCTTGCCCCTTTCCATCAAAAACAAACCAAGCCCCAGAAGCCGATATGAAAGGCTTCGGTCGGTCACAAAAGACCAAAGCATGATTGTTCTGTCCTCCCTCCTATTATGTAAACGTAAGGGCGGTGGTTCAGTGGCTAGAGGTAAAAGACTCTCCGGGCCAATTATTTTTCCCGAAAAACCCGTACCGTAGCAAAAGCCGATAGCTTCTTATCGGGAGGAAGACGACATCTCTAAGTGAATGCTTAACAAAAATCTCCAGAATGCGCAGAGCACCATTGAGAGACAAAGATGTCAAGCGGGGAATGAGAAAGAGAGATGTTAATGATGAAGGAGGCTTGGGACCGCTTTCGGGTTGGATTCACTTACCGAATTTGAGTGGCTCCATGTCACAGCCATATAGCTTGTCACAACTCAACACTCCTCCAAGACTAAGAAATGATAGCTGGTATTAGTCGAGTAGGCAGAACTCGATCTAACGATGAAAGTAGGTATCTCCCTGAGTGTAACAAAGAAGGTACGCGATGAGTGTAGAATCGAATTCTTAAACCAATCCAGCTAAGCACGGAGTTAAACCAAGCCAGTCCAGTCCCGCTAGTAGCTAACTCGAAAGCAAGGGTAGCTCAAACAAAGAAGTATCCCCATCCATACATTCCTAAATGCCCTGAGGAAGGAATGAACTAAGGTATTCCCTATTTTGCAAACTGCAAGTAGGAAGTGAAACCAAGTAAACCAAGCGGGTTTCACCGTAAGAAAGATCAATCATAGGCCGCTAAAGCTTCCGGAAAAATTCCTGTTGAAAAGATCTTCTATAGGTCCAGACCATACCCACCACAGTGAGGGTTTGAAAGCTTGCTTTTTTTTATGCTAAGAAAGCACTTCCGCTCGGCCGGGCCGTGAAAGAGTGAAAGAAAGCTATCCAGGAAGACGCTAACCCAAGCCGTTGTTGGAATAGCAGGAAAGACAGGAAGACGCTAACCCATCAAGTAGCTCTCCGAGCCACGATCGAACTGGGAATAAACGCGTAGGTGGAGAAGCAAGTGAACTCTTAACTCTTTTTCTAGGCTCGGGGATCACCTTTTCTTGCTGTCATGAGTGCCCCTTTCTCAAACTTTTCTCTAATATAAGGGCGCTGCTATTACATGAGCTTGAAAGAGCTTTCTTTATTTATAACACTTCTCTCTTTCTCAGAGCAAGTGCTTCTGCCTCATCCTGTTCCTGAACGGTGAGGCATCCCAAGCCCCTGTAACATTTGGCTTTTTGCGTCCTTCTGCCCGCTTCGATCAAGCGTTAAACTACTACTTATGGCTTCGGTCGAGAAAGGTATGGGCCTATGGGTCGGGTTCGTAGTAGCAGACGGACAATTAAAGTACGTGGGGTCTGCTTGGTGAAGCGAAGTAGACGGGTATCCCCCAACGAACTAGCCACTCGTTATTGTAGCAAGGCGCCGTGGGTCTTGCGAGCTTCTGGGTGTATACGAATCTCCTCGATTCCTCTATATGTAAGGAAATAGCTACATCCAAAAGGGGCAATGGTCGCCGGACCGCCCTGGACTCTCCCAACAGTCTTTAGCCGCTTGAATGGCGCTCTTAGAATGGCTTGTGCTTCAAGAAAACCTACATGGCTGGAAAAAGGGGCACAGACAGAGAACCACTCTGAGTCTTTATTCCCCGTTATTGAGAGTCCCTAGTCTTCTTTCTTTGAAGACATTTTTGAATTCGCACCTTTGGGCTATGACGGTTCTTAGCTTCCCGGGACGGGACTAGCCGACTCAAGTAGGAACGAGGGGTATAACTATTACTACTATACGATAAATGCTTTCCGCCCCAAGGCTT